AGACAGAAATTGGATAGTTATCATTATAAGAGATCCAATTGGTTGGTCATTAAAGAACACAAAAGAAGAAAGGTCGATTGACAAAAAAGAAATAATTTACAAGATATGATCTATCTGAATCTAAAATACCAATTTCAACAATAAGATCAAAAGATTATTTTTAAATAGTTTAATATATGGGATGAATCTATTATTTCGATTTGTTACTTGTTTTATTACTGAATTGAGTTGAGTGGATCCCCATACGCATAAAAGACCCCTTTTGCGTACAAAAAGAGTTTTGTTTTATGGTTGTTCCCTATACGTCTGCTTTGGCGCGAATGAGTGTTCTGAAGAAACTTCAGTTAAGTTATGTTATAGAAAAGAAAGGTTTTTTCCCTCCTGCCGAGAAAGCATTCATTCTTCAGTTCATTTCTCAAAATACTTCAATTGGTACACGCAAGAAATAGGCTAATTCAGCAGCTTTTTGTTCAATTTCTCGTGGAGTCAAATTCTCATCAGTACGAGTCAAGGGAATAGCCCCCTGGCCCCTGATTTCCATATAAAGGACACGACGAGCATAAATACCCTCTTTAACTTCTATTCTGACGGACTGAATATCTTTTATAAGGAATCGGAGGAAGATGCGACGATTTTTTCCAGGAAATCCCCAACGAAAAATACATACTATTCCTTCTTTTCTATCGAATCGATCATAACCACTACCTACATTCCACGAGATTGTGCACCACAAATAGGAGCTAATAAAAAGACCCGCAATCCCATAGAACGACATCACGATCCCTTGTGGAAAAAAAAGGATTTGCTGAGACGGAAATAACGATATCAAATTTCTACCAAGATAAGTGGAAGTTCCAACCAATAAGAATCCTAATGAACCTAAAAAAAGGATAAAGGCCCAGCAGAAATTACTTGTTTTTCGAGACCCCGCTATAAGTTCTATCCATATACGTTCTGATCGCCAACTCATACTTGATCCGGTTGCATTTTATTGAAATTGAAAGAATATCCCAAATGAATTTGACTTTACTCTTTTTGTTTCCAAAATAACTCTCATCAACTAGCACTATTTTGATGTGAACCTTTAGGAGTAATTCATCAAATTAGTTAGATCTAAAATAATAACATCTCCTTCATATGATTCCACTATAGATATCAACATACATATAGATACCATTTCAGACATCCGCTGATCCTGATCTATTTTCAAATAGCTAGAATTCATTTACCCATGTGTTTCTGCATGCGTAAGAGCTCTTTCATTTATGTTCGGTGGAAGGCACATGGTATACCATATTCCACTAATAAGTTTTGAAAAAAAAAAAAAAAAAAATAGATGCGATTTGGTCCCACCGGATCTAAACAATCTTGTTTTTTTGAACATGAAGAGATAAAGAAGCCATTGCAATTGCCGGAAATACTAGACCTACTAAAGGCACAAAGATAGAGGGAAAATTTAAAGTTATCATAGAATGGGTACCTCGATTTACTATTTGTACCTCTTATTGTTATATTTTTATAAAGATATCTTATAATAATTCTAATTCTAATTAGTATAGATCTAAGTATATATCTAAGCGAGTATATATACTCATTGCAAGGAATGTAGAACTAAATAAATTGACTTATTCATCTTTCTACGTGAAATATATGTATGATAATCGACTTTATTATTCTTCTTCTTTTCTTCTTGTCTTTGAATTTAATAAAGAAAGAGTTTCTTACAAATGACCGAAAGGTTCGTTAAAATCCGACCCAACCGGGATTCTTTTCTTAGTAAAAATGGGAATTCTCATAGGTAAAAAAAAAGAGAATTATTCACAACTTTGAATTCTTTCTACAATTTGATCTTATGTCACCAAAGAAAACTCTATTCTTCGGATTTTTACTTTGATTCCGATAAACTACCTACACTACTTGCTTTGCTACAAATAAAATAATTGAACTTAATGCTCTACTTGATTGAATTTTGATTCAAAGGAAAGAAAGCGTGGAGCTGAAATAACTCACTCAGAACGCCCTTTAAAGGATTACGTGGTACGATTAGATCGAATAAGCCCTTCTGGAATAAAGATTCGGCCGCTTGTGAACCTTCAGGTACTGTTTTATGCAATGTTTGTTCAATTACTCTTTTACCCGCAAATGCAATGTAGGCGTTGGGTTCGGCAATAATGATATCCCCCAACATACCAAAACTAGCTGTCACCCCACCAGTAGTAGGAGATGTAAGGATTGATACATAGAATAACTTTTTATTTGATTGATAATCATATAAAGCAGAAGCAATTTTAGCCATTTGCATCAAGCTCAAACTTCCTTCTTGCATGCGTGCCCCCCCCGAAGCACACACTATAATAAGAGGTAGAAATTTATTGGTAGCATACTCGATCAAACGGGTGATTTTCTCCCCAACTACGGATCCCATACTACCCCCCATAAACTGAAAATCCATAACCCCAATTGCTATGGGAATACCGTTTAGTTGGCCTATGCCTGTTTG